TGAAAAAAAAAAGAAGCACGAAGATATGACGGATTATTCTATGTATAATAGTGGGGGATTATGGGACAAAAAATAAATCCACTCGGTTTCAGACTTGGTACAACCCAAAGTCATCATTCTGTTTGGTTTGCCCACCCAAAGAATTATTCCCTAGGTCTGCAAGAAGATCAAAAAATACGACATTGTATCAAAAATTATATACAAAAAAATATGAGAATATCCTATGGTGTCGAGGGAATTGCACGCATAGAAATTCGAAAAAGAATTGATCTGATTCAAGTCATAATCTATATGGGATTCCCTAAGTTATTACTAGACGGTGGAATCCGAAGAGTTGAAGAATTGCAGAGGAATATACAAAAAGAACTGAACTCTTTGAACCAAAAACTCAACATTACGGTGACAAGAATTCCAAGCCCTTATGGACAACCTAATATTCTTGGAGAATTTATAGCGGGGCAATTAAAGAATCGAGTTTCGTTTCGAAAAGCAATGAAAAAAGCAATAGAATTAACTGAACAGGCGGATACAAAAGGAATTCAAGTCCAAATTGCAGGACGTCTCGATGGAAAAGAAATAGCACGTGTCGAATGGATCAGAGAAGGTAGGGTTCCTCTACAAACCATTCGGGCTAAAATTGATTATTGTTTCTATACAGTCCGAACGATCTATGGGGTATTAGGCATAAAAATTTGGATATTTCTAGAGGATTAATAAGAATACGTTACTTGTCTTTCTTCTTTATGCGATATCCATTGCAAAAAAAATAAAAAACAACAAACTCTTTGCTTTCAGTCTTTTTTTATTTCTGAATTTTTTTTTAATGACAATTCTTAATTTCTATAGGATTGCATAAAAAAATGATTAATGATTTTATAGAATTGCTATGCTTAGTGTGTGACTCGTTAGTTTTTTTGAGAAGATAGGATTAAAAAAAGGAACCGACCTTTACTATAGAACTCATTACTATAGAACTAATAACCAACTCATCGCTTTGCATTATCTGGATACCAAAAAGCAGGCAAAATATGATATATTGATCATATACTTGTAGCAACTGCAAGATTTCTTGTATTGCATAGAAAAGAAAACCAATCGAATTGTGATAGAAAATAAAGTATACAGATAAAAGGAAGGTTGATAGAAAGCTAGAAAAAAATTGAATGATATATAATTCCAATATGTATGTAAGGTTTATGAGTCTTCTCAGAAAAACACAAATCAAATAAGGCAATGTAATAAAGCATCAATAGGGATTGATCTAGTTATGGGCGAATCAGTTCGTTCATATAAAAATAAAAAATAATCAAGAGCCCCGAGCCAATAAAGACTGAGAAGATTGACTCAAGAAAAAATCTTCTGCGGGGGCTCCGTTGTAGAATTCAAACCTAACCATGAATTGAGAAGCAATGGGAACGAAAGAACCCACGAATACGGGGGATTCCATTGAAAAACGAATCTTAATAATTCATTGGGTGGGATGGCGAAACGAACCAGGAACCAATTCATTTATTACCAATTTATTCCCAAAAGGCATGAACGAATCCTACAGCTGAAATAGATTTGAAAAAGTCAATATTCGCCCGCGAAGTTTTTTAGTAGATTACTGCTATTCAATCTCATTCGATTCTTTTCTTTTAAATTTTGAATAAAAAAGAAAAGCAAAAAGAAATAATAAAAACACATTCTTCATAAATCAAATTGATTTCAATGTTTCTAAATTCGAAATTTTGATATCTTGTTTGGATTTAGAAACATTGAAATCTTAAAAAATCCAGGATTCAGTATATTTTACGAAAATTAGAAAATTGGAATCGTTTCGTTCGCGAGGAGCCGGATGAGGAGAAACTCTCATGTCCGTTTCTGTAGTAGAGATGGTATTGAGAAAGAACCATCCACTATAACCCCAAAAGAACCAGATTTCGTAAACAACATAGAGGAAGAATGAAAGGGATATCTTCTCGAGGAAGCCGTATTTCTTTCGGTAAATATGCTCTTCAGGCACTTGAGCCCGCTTGGATTACATCTAGGCAAATAGAAGCAGGTCGGCGGGCAATGACCCGAAATGTGCGCCGTGGTGGAAAAATCTGGGTATGTATATTTCCGGACAAACCTGTTACGTTAAGACCTACGGAAACACGTATGGGTTCAGGGAAGGGATCCCCCGAATATTGGGTAGCTGTCGTTAAACCAGGTAGAATACTTTATGAAATGGGTGAAGTTGGAGAAAATATAGCCAGAAAGGCTATTTCAATAGCGGCGTCCAAAATGCCTATACGAACTCAATTTATTATGTCAGGTTAGACAGGGGAAAAAAGTCTTTGAGATAAAAAACAATTGTGGGTTTCTTTTATTTTGAATTTGAACAAGAATATTTCTTTTTTTTTTTACTTCGACTTTCTCTTTGCATTGAAAGAACAGATTCAAAACAAAAATGATATGATTCAAGCTCAAACCCATTTGAATGTCGCGGATAACAGCGGGGCTCGAAAATTGATGTGTATTCGAATCATAGGAGCTAGTAATCGCCGATATGCTCATATTGGCGACATTATTGTCGCTGTGATTACGGATGCATTACCAAACACATCTCTAGAAAGATCAGAAGTGATCAGAGCTGTAATTGTTCGTACTTGTAAAGAACTTAAACGCAACAACGGCATGATAATACGATATGATGACAATGCAGCAGTTGTTATTGATCAAGAAGGAAATCCAAAAGGAACTCGAGTTTTCGGCGCGATTGCCCGAGAATTGAGACAGTTAAATTTCACTAAAATAATTTCATTATCACCTGAAGTATTATAGTATCACATCCGACTTAATAGAGTAGAGTCCTACTCGTTTACTTAGTTATTGAATGAAATAGATAACTTAAATTTAGTGAATCAAATTTTATCTGACGCGTATCTCTTTATTTATTTCAAATATTTGAAAATTCAATAAAATAATTTGAAGTATTTTGTTGTTTATATTATTTAATAATATAATATGAAACATTTTTAAACATTCTTATTGTTATCGAGTTATTGAATATTTTTTTTATTACATAAAAAGTAAAAAAAAACATGTTGATTAGATCAAAAACGTGGAGGTAACAAAAATTTTAATTTATCATGGGTAGAGACACTATTGCTGACGTAATAACCTCTATACGAAATGCTGACATGAATAGAAAAGGGATGGTTCAAATAGAATCTACTAACATCACAGAAAACGTTGTAAAAATGCTTTTACGAGAGGGGTTTCTTGAAAACGTGAGAAAACATCAGGAAAACAACAAATATTTTTTGGTTCTAACCCTACGACATAGAAGGAATAGAAAAGGAATGTATCCAACTATTTTCAATTTAAAACGGATCAGTAGGCCTGGTCTACGAATCTATTCTAACTATCAACGAATTCCTAGAATTTTAGGCGGGATGGGAATTGTAATTCTTTCTACTTCTCAAGGGATAATGACAGACCGAGAGGCTCGACTGGAAAGAATTGGGGGAGAAATTTTGTGTTATATATGGTAATCCTTCTTCTATCTGAATTGTCGCCAAAATAGAATTGACTATTTGTCAAAAGAAAAAAAAGACGTGTTAATTACTCTTAACATTATTTGATATTTCGAGAGGTTTTAACTAAAACGAAAAGAACAAAAAATGGATTCCTAATTCATAATAAGAAGGATTCGAATGATTAGGTGCTTTTTTTTTAACCATCAGCATTTCTTTGCTGAGAATACAATTCGAGGTTGGGGTTTCAAATTTCAAGAAATTGATTTTCTTCCAATAAGTATACTCAGAATTCAGTTTAGGAATGACAACTATGAAAATAAGAGCCTCCGTTCGTAAAATTTGTGAAAAATGTCGATTGATCCGTAGGAGAGGACGAATTATAGTAATTTGTTCCAATCCGAGACATAAACAAAGACAAGGATAATCTTTTGAAAATGGACTCTATAACATAAAGTAACCAATACAAAAATAGGATCTGTTTTGACATGAAATGGATATATCCATATACCTCGAATTTCTCGTTATAAGATGATAAAGTAAAGTATGGCAAAATCTATACCAAGAACTGGTTCACGGAGAAATGCCCGGATTGGGTCACGTAAGAATATACGCCGAATACCAAAGGGCCTTATTCATGTTCAAGCAAGTTTCAACAATACCATTGTGACTATTACAGATGTCCGAGGTCGGGTAATCTCTTGGGCCTCCGCCGGTACTTGTGGATTCAAAGGTACAAGAAGAGGGACTCCATTTGCTGCTCAAACCGCAGCAGGAAAGGCTATTCGTACAGTCATAGATCAAGGTATGCAACGAGCAGAAGTGATGATCAAAGGTCCCGGTCTCGGTAGGGATGCAGCATTACGAGCTATTCGAAGAAGTGGTATACCATTAAGTTTCGTACGTGATGTAACCCCTATGCCCCATAATGGATGTAGGCCCCCTAAGAAAAGACGTGTATAGAAATAAAAATGAAATAGATTTCAAGAGAAATAAACAATTCAATGATCTGATCAAATAATATTAATATGGTTCGAGAGAAAGTAAGAGTATCTACTCGGACACTACGGTGGAAGTGTGTTGAATCAAGAGCAGATAGTAAGCGTCTTTATTATGGACGCTTTATTCTGTCTCCACTTAAGAAAGGACAAGCCGATACAATAGGCATTGCAATACGAAGAGCTTTGCTGGGGGAAATAGAAGGAACATGCATCACCCGAGCAAAATTTGAAAAAATACCACATGAATATTCTACGATAGTGGGTATTCAAGAATCAGTACATGAGATTTTAATGAATTTGAAAGAAATTGTATTGCGAAGTAATCTGTATGGAACTAGCAACGCGTCCATTTGTTTCCAGGGCCCTGGATGTGTAACTGCTCAAGATATTATCTTACCAACTTCTGTGGAAATCATTGATAACACACAGCATATAGCTACACTAACAGAACCAATTCATTTTTGTATTGGATTACAAATCGAGAGAAATCGAGGAT